CATAGTAAATTTCTATACTGGGGAATTATGTAGGGAAAAAAAATTAAAAGTAGGTGAAAATGGAGGACGAAGAATTGCCAGTAGCGAAAAAAACGAAAATGAAAAAAATAAGGGAAAAAAAAATTAAATTGTGGGAAATATACTTCAAAGGTGTCATTTTTCGTCGAAAAATTAAAAAATTTTTAACAAAGTGTGTGTGTTTTTTTTTTCTGGAAATTATTTGTTTAAATTTATTTATATATTTATATATATATATATATATATGTATGTATATATACATTATTTTATGTTAATAAAATTAAACAATTATTTTTGTTAGAAATAAAACTCTTCCTCTTTTTGGCGAGATTGTTTTTATGGTGTTATGAAGCACATTAGATTTTCATTCTAAAGGTGTAGATTTGTGTTTACTAAAAATGCTTATTAAGTATAATTTAGTATAATTGCCTTCCAAGCAATAGGTTTAAGGATTCTTAAAATAAGTATTTATAGAGTAGTATAGGGAGTACATGGAGTTTTGATCTCCAAAGGAGAGGTTTAATTCTTCTCTTTATAATATGAGAATTTTAGGTTAAGTTAAACTTAAGGCCTTCAAAGCCTTTAATGGAGATATGGTTTTCCAAATTCTGCGTCCTGTAGTTGAATTTTTATGACAACGTTAAATTGCAAATTTAAGGGTAGATTATTGTCTCGGGATGTTGTAGGTTTGTAAGATGGCTGAGGTTTAAAGCGGAAGACTGTAGATCTTTTTACGGAGGTGGTTCCTTCTCTTATAATTTTTATTCGTAGTATTATTAGATTAGTGGTAAGATAAGCTAAATTATTAAGCTGTCGGGTTCATACCCCGAATATGAAACGGTTGTATCTCTTATCAGTTAGATTGGTTTATGGTAAATTTGGTTTTGGTTTAGTGGTATGTCTTAGCTTTAGCTATGATCAAACACATGGTACTTTAGGGGCTTTAGTGAGTAACGATTAATAGGATGTGCATTAAAAGTGGAGTTGAAGTTAAAAACTTATTTGTCACTATGATCGGGACATAATTTTATTAATATGAAGTTAAATTTATTCACGTTTATGGTTACACCAGTGTTGGAGATTGGGGAAAATTAAAAATTTAGGTTTGTCTCAGTAAGTAGCTACGGAGATATTAGATCTGGTAAAGTTTGTGCCAGCCACCGCGGTTAGACAAACGGGTCAAGTTAAGATTATTTCGGTAAAAAAGGAAGTTAAAGGCATTGTAGTATATTTGGAGAGATTTTGAGTCGTTTTATAGAGGTGGAATTTGCATAAAGTGATTTAATTTTTTATTTTCTTGTTCCTTGATGCTTCGAGAATTTAGTGGGAGACCGGGATTAGATACCCCGTTATTTATTTTGTAAACTTTAGTTGAATTAGCTTATTTGGGGATTACGAGCCTATCGCTTATTTAATTAATTGTAGAGATGCTGTGCTTAAAACTCAAAAAACTTGGCGGTGCCTTATTTCCTTCCAGGGGAACCTGTCCTGTAATCGATGGTCCACGGTTTAGCTTTCCTTTATTTGTATAATGATTTTTTAAGTCATTAGCAGCTTGTATACCGTCGTCGTCAGATTATCTTTAAGAGTTGTAGAAGTTGTCAGAAAAATATGGTATGGAGATTCGTCTGTTTTTCTTGGAGCTATAGTGTTGTGGCTTATAAGATTATGTTGGGATAGAATTGATGTGAGTGTTTTGATGTCAGATCAAGGTGCAGCTTATGTAAAGGTAGAGATGGGTTACAGTAAACATTTATTATACGGATCTTGCTTTGTAATTGGCAATTGAAGGTGGACTTGGGAGTAATATAGAGTTTATGAAGAGTAGATAGCTTTTGTGAATATGGTACTAAGGTGTGTACAAATCGCCCGTCGCTCTCGTTGGAAAATGAGATAAGTCGTAACATAGTGAGGGTACCGGAAGGTGTCCTGGGGAAAATAATATAGGTTTCTAATTAGATTTAATAGGGTATAGCATAAATTAATGTGTTTCGCTTACATTGAAATGATGGCTAAGTAAGAGTCTGCCCTAAAGTTAGGTTTATTGTTCTTTATTTGATGTGAATGATTAGTGTCTGTAAAAGTGATAGAAATTTTAATTCATGTTGTTGGGAGGTCGTTTTGAAGTATTAGTTAAGTGTAAAGAGAAGCGTCTAATTTTATAAGTTAAGGGTGATTGAATATTTTAAAGATTTGAACTAGAGTGAATAAGTACTGAAAAGGAAATATTATTTTATTTGAAGTATAGTTGAATTTAATTTTTGTACCTTTTGTATCATGGTTCTTTTAGAGTAGAAGTTAAAAATTAACTAATCCCGAAAAGAGTTGAGCTATTTTTTGACTTAGCCGTCATCGTTGTAAAGCTGTGGTTAGATTGAAAGATAGGGGTGAAACGCCTTTCGAAACTTTTGATTGCTGGTTGGTTGGGAGTTATATAGAAGTATTGGCTTAATTTTTTATTATTTTAGTGATTGGTGAGTTATAATTTTACTTAGAATAAGGGTTTAAGATTGTTTTTCATTAAGATAAATTTGTTAGGGCTTAGGCAGAAAAGGATAAGCTTTTTTGTGTTGTGTAAGAAAGATTGTTAAATAATGTTATTAGATGATATGTTGGTGGGCTTAGAGTTAGCTATCTGTGGTTAGAGTTTGTTATAGATTATTGTCATTTGAAAATTTAAGATTTTTACAGTGTTTTCTAAGGATAAGTGTTATTGTTAGTGTAAGGAAGATAGTAAAGTGGTACTGACTTTATTACTTAAATTTTTAATTAGTTTATGTATTTCTGGAGAAATGAGTATTTAGTTGGATTTTAATTGATCATTTAGGTTAGTTTTTTAAGGTTTAAATTTTATGGATAGCGTAAATTAGAATTAGGTTGTGGGCTATGTGCTAGTTTTTAGTGCATGTTTAGCAGCGTTTAATGAAAATTTAATTTTTGAAAAGGAATTCGGCAAAGACTAGCTCCGCCTGTTTATCAAAAACATGGCTCCTTGAAAAATAGTCGTATAAGGGGTCGGACCTGCCCGGTGACTGGAATGTTAAACGGCCGCGGTACCCTAACCGTGCAAAGGTAGCATAATCATTTGCCTTTTAATTGGAGGCTGGTATGAATGGTTTGACGAGAGCTAAGCTGTCTCTTTGGAAATATCTAGAAATTAACTTCTGGGTGAAGAGGCCCAGGTAAGGCTGAGGGACAAGAAGACCCTGTTGAGCTTTAGTGAGGTAACAAATTGTAGAGATTAAGGCTTATAAATTTATGTTGTAGGACCTGGTGTTTATTTATTAAATTATAGTTTTGTTTTGTTGTTAATCTTTAGTTGGGGCGACTGAGGAACAGTAAAAGCTTCCTCTGAAGTAAATAGGTAATTAAATATATGTGTTTGTAAAGTTATTGGCAGATTTATGAGATCCAGTATTGTACTGATTAAGGGAATAAGTTACCACAGGGATAACAGCGTAATCTTTCTGGAGAGATCATATCGAAAGAAGGGTTTGCGACCTCGATGTTGGACTAAGATATCCTAAGGGTGTAGAAGCTCTTGATGGTTGGTCTGTTCGACCATTAAAATCTTACATGATCTGAGTTCAGACCGGCGTGAGCCAGGTTGGTTTCTATCTTCAGTTTTAGTTGACTTTTGGCTAGTACGAAAGGACCGCTTTAAGGTAAATATTTTGTTTTTGGAGAGGATGTTTAAATTGATTGTTAAATTTTAGTATTGTTATGTTATTTCATTATATTTGTTTTAGTGAATTAGTAAATAAAGAAAAAGAGTGTGATTGAATTGATCAGAAAGTAAATTAAGTTGGCAGATTTATGTGGTTGACTTAGGATTAACAGAAGAAGGTGAAAGTCCTTCACTTAATATAGATAGCAGTATAAGATTAAGGTGGCAGATTAGTGCATTAGGTTTAAGCCCTAAATATAGAGATTAAAGTTTTCTTCTTAATATATGACTTTAAGATCTTTTTTATGTAGAGTGATCACTTATGTTTGTGTGTTGTTGGGCGTTGCTTTTTTTACTTTATTGGAACGAAAAGGGTTAGGGTATTTTCAAATTCGAAAGGGCCCTAATAAGGTTGGTTTAGGAGGGCTCCCTCAGCCTTTGGCTGATGCTGCTAAGCTATTTACGAAAGAGCTAGCTAAGCCTACTTTAGCTAATCAATCTCCTTATTTTTTGGCTCCTGTTTTGAGGCTTGTTTTGGCTTTACTTCTTTGGGAAGTTTATCCTTCTGAAGGGTCAGGGGGGTATTTCGCGTGAGGTGTTTTGTTTTTCTTGTGTGTCTCAAGACTTAATGTTTATGGAACTTTACTTGCTGGCTGGGCTTCTAATTCTAAGTATGCTTTGTTGGGAGCTATTCGAGCTGTTGCTCAGACTATTTCTTACGAAGTTAGATTGGCTTTGATTCTTTTATTTGTGTTGTTTATGTGTAGGAGGTTTAGTTTCCTTGATATTAAAGAGATAAATAGATATGTTTGGGTGAGGTTTCTACTTTTTCCTATTTCTTTGGTATGGTTTGTTTCTTGTGTAGCTGAGACGAATCGTGCTCCTTTTGATTTTGCTGAGGGGGAGTCTGAGTTGGTTTCTGGGTTTAATATTGAGTACAGAGCTGGCGGATTTGCTTTAATTTTTATGGCGGAATATGGGAATATTTTAGTTATAAGTTTATTTACTAGTGTTTTATTCTTTGGTGGGGGCAACATAGGTTTAGTAGATTTTGATTTCTTTATAAGGTTAAAGATTCTGTTTTTTGCTTTTGCATTTGTTTGGGTTCGCGCTACCCTACCTCGGTTTCGATACGATTTGTTAATGGGGTTGACTTGAAAGTCTTTTTTGCCGGTTTCTTTAGGGGGTTTGGTGTTTGTTGTTGGGGGCTTGTTTGTAATAGGAAGAGTTGGCTAGGGAAAAGTATTCTTTTAGATTTTCATAAGTTTGTTAGGTGAGCTTAATTTTGAGTTATTGTCAAGATGGTAGTTTAATTAAAATGTTGGCATTGGAAGCTAATGATTGGGTAGATTTATAATCCCATCTCTTGAATCATGAGAGTTATGGTTGTTTTTAGAGTATGTGTTTCGTTGATTTTTATGATGCCCGGCATGATGCAGCCCTTGAGTTTAGGGTTATGTGTAATGGTGCTGAGTGTAATTTTTTGTCTACTTATTAGGCTTAGGGTTTCTTCTTGATATGGTTATATTCTTTTTTTGGTTTATGTGGGGGGTCTTTTGGTGATGTTTGCTTATGTGTCTGCTTTAGCGCCTAATAATTACTTTTCTAGTGTTAAGTCTCTTATGGGGTTTTTTTCTGTTTTTGTGGTGAGTTTTATGGTGATTGGAGGCTTATATTTCATTGATTATAATTTAGTGAGAAGTGTAGGTGAGTTTTCTGGTGTTAAGGGTATGGCATGTTCTGGTATGATGATTATTAGTCCTAGAAGTATAAGTTTGATTATTGTCTTAGGTACTATTTTGTTGGTGAATTTATTGGCTGTTGTTAAGGTTTGTTATTATCAGCAAGGACCTCTTCGGTCTCATTTTGAGCTTAAGTAATTAGAAATAAGTGCTATGTTATAGTGAGTGTGAAAATTTTATGCATAGACCTATCCGGAAATCGCATCCTGTTTTAAAGATTGTTAATGGGTCATTAATTGATCTCCCTGCTCCTATAAATTTATCTGTGTGGTGAAATTTTGGTTCTCTTTTGGGTCTTTGTTTGGGAATTCAGATTGTTACTGGTCTTTTTTTGTCTATACACTATACTGCCCATGTTGATATGGCTTTTTCGTCTGTTTCTCATATTTCTCGGGATGTTAATTATGGGTGGCTTCTTCGGGCCATTCACGCTAATGGGGCATCTTGGTTTTTTATTTGTATTTATTTTCATATCGGGCGAGGAATTTATTATGGGTCGCATTTAAATATTCATGGTTGGAATATTGGTGTGGTTTTGCTTTTATTAACTATGGCTACAGCTTTTTTGGGATATGTACTTCCTTGAGGGCAAATGTCTTTTTGAGGTGCGACTGTTATTACTAACCTCTTTTCTGCTATCCCTTATATTGGGAAAGAGTTAGTTCAGTGAATGTGAGGAGGTTTTGCGGTTGATAACGCTACCTTGACGCGATTTTTTAGATTACATTTTTTAGTTCCCTTTGTGATTTTGGGGCTGAGTGTCTTACATATTTTATTTCTTCATGAGAGAGGGGCTAATAATCCTTTGGGTTTAAACAGAGATAGGGATAAGGTTCCTTTTCATTCTTATTATAGTTTTAAGGATCTTGTTGGGTTTTTAATTTTATTGTTCTTGTTAGGGATATTAGTTTTATTTTCTCCTTTTTTATTGGGGGATCCTGAAAATTTTATTCCTGCAAATCCGCTGGTAACGCCTGTGCACATTCAGCCTGAGTGGTATTTCCTGTTTGCTTATGCTATTTTACGGTCTATTCCTAATAAATTAGGTGGAGTAGTTGCCCTGGCTATGTCTGTGGTGATTTTGTTTATTGTTCCTATTACTCACATGGCTAAAGGTCGTTCTATGGCTTTTTATCCTGTGAATCAAGTCTTGTTTTGAGGACTTGTGGGTGTGTTGGGGATTTTAACTTGAATTGGTGCTTGTCCTGTTGAGGCTCCTTATGAGGGGATTGGGCGGGTGTTTACTGTGGTGTATTTTCTGTATTACTTAGTAAATCCGTTAGTTCAACTGATGTGGGATAAGATTTTGAGTTACTAATAAGTTTAGGCTGAGCTAAAGGAGAAACCTAGTTTAGGGGGGCTGTTTATCTGGGATATATTTTGTCTTGAAAATAAGGTAGAAGTGTTCGATTCACTTAATGGCTTTGTCTCTGGAGGGGTGTCTAGGCTCTATATAGGTAAGTGATAGGCGGCGTCAGGTGTGAGAATAAATTTTGTTTTATGGGATTGTATCTATGAATAAGAGCTTTTATTAATTTTTGTTTATGTTGCAGTGAAAGCTGAAGATTATAGCATTGGTCTTGTAAGCCGAGGGGTGAAGATAGTAGTTCTTCTCATTGCTGTTCTTAGATATGATGAAGGTTTCTAGTCTATTTTTGGTGTCGAGAGCTGGAGTATTTTTTTCTGTGGTAACGTTGTGTTTGCAATATAAGCATTTATTAAGTGCTTTGCTTAGCCTAGAGGCTATAACGTTGAGTCTATTTGTTCTTTTAATATCGGTGTCATCTGGATTTAACTTGGAGGGGGAAATGTGTTTGATTTTAATTACTCTGGGGGCTTGTGAGGCTAGTTTAGGATTAGCTATTTTAGTTTCTTTAATTCGTACTCATGGTAATGACTACGTTTCTAGGTTTAGTTTGCAGAAATGTTAGGTTTAGTGTTATTGAATGTGTGTTTATTATTAAGGGTTAATTGAATGGGTGGTTTAGGGTGGTATTACCGTTTATGGGGTTTGTGTATCGGGAGATTTTTTTCTTTTTTTGGGTTATGAAGTAGAAGTTTAGGATTGAGGGGTGTCGGGAGGTGGTTTATAGTAGATGGATTAAGTGCGTCGTTAGTGTCTTTGACTTGGTGGATTTCTATGTTGATAATTATTGCTAGGCAAAACATTAAAATTAAGAATAATAGATTTTTAATATTTTCTTTTTTTATCTGTGTTTTGAATTCTATTTTAATTATTACTTTTTTTTGTTCTAATATTATTTGGTTTTATGTATTCTTTGAGACTTCTTTAATTCCGACTCTTGCTCTGATCTTAGGTTGGGGGTATCAGCCTGAGCGATTACAGGCTGGGATGTACATAATACTATATACTATCACTGCTTCTTTACCTTTGTTAGCTTTAATTCTTTTAAGGGTTGAAGTGGCAGGAACTGGAAATTTTATGTTGAAAGAAATGCTAATAAGTAAAGGAGGGTTAATAGTAGTTTGGAGAACTGAGAGTGCTGCTAATTTAGTATTTTTTATTGGGTTAGCTGCGTTTTTAGTTAAGTTGCCTATGTTTTCTGTTCATTTATGATTGCCTAAGGCTCATGTTGAGGCTCCAGTGGCGGGGTCTATAGTTTTGGCTGGTATTTTACTGAAGTTAGGGGGGTACGGGATTCTTCGAATATATCAGTATTTCGGGTTTGGTTCAATGGGGGCGATTAAAGATATCTTATTTTGTTTTGCTTTGTGGGGGGGTGTAATTACTAGTTTTATTTGTTTTCGTCAAGTTGATTTAAAAGCTTTGATTGCTTATTCTTCTGTGGGGCATATGAGGCTAATGTTGGCTGGGGTATTCTCGAATAGTTCTTGAGGCTGACATGCAGCTCTTGGGATGATGTTGGCTCATGGGTTATGTTCTTCTGCCCTTTTTGCCTTAGCTAATTATAATTATGAGAAAAGGGGAACCCGAAGGTTAATTATAAATAAGGGGATACTACTAGTCTGCCCTATTTTGTCTATGTGATGGTTTCTGTTTTGTGTTGTGAACATAGCAGCACCTCCTTCTATTAATTTATTAAGTGAGATTTTAGTTTTTCCTTCTGTTTTATTTTATTCTATTTGGTTATTAATTCCATTGGGGATGATAAGGTTTTTGGCTGCTGTTTATAGGCTTTTTTTGTATGTGAGAACTCAGCACGGGGGGTTCCCTAAGTTTACTTTTTCTTTTATTAACATAAAAAGAAACGGGTTACTTTTATTGTTTTTGCATTATCTTCCTGTTAATGGGATAATTTTGAAAGCTGATGTTATTTGCGGGTGAATTAGGTAGTAAAAGAATTATTTTATGAAGTTATTTTTAATTATAAAGTAGATTTAAGGGGTGTTGTTTTGTGCGATGAATTATTGAGTTTTTTAAAAGGATTGATTTTAGAGGGTTTAGGCGGAATTAATAATCGAATTAGTTTATTAAAAATTTCAGGATGTGGGCTTGGAGAAGATGTGTTATTAACTTCATTCGATAATGAAGCTTTTTAGAGGATTTTATAGCGTGAAAAGGTCTAGTATTAGGTCTGTTATATTATTTAGTTATGTGGGTTTTCTTTTTCCTTTTATTATTTATTTTTTTCTTAGTAATAAATGTATTTTATTGGAGTGAGAAATTTTTTCTGCTAGTAGTACTAATATGTGTTTGTCTATTATTCTAGATCCTGTGGGAGTGAGGTTCAGCGGTGTTGTTTGTTTTATTTCTGGTTGTGTCATAATGTTTTCTTCTTCATATATGGCCGGTGATATCTTTTTGAGTCGCTTTACTAGTCTTGTAATAATATTTGTTTTGTCAATAAATTTACTTGTTTTTATCCCTAATTTAGTAGCTCTGCTTATTGGCTGGGATGGGTTGGGGATTGTTTCATTTGCTCTGGTTGTTTACTACCAAAATGTGAAATCTTTATCAGCGGGCATGCTTACGGCTTTAGCTAATCGTGTTGGAGATGTAATATTGTTGATTTCAATTGGGTTCTGTGTAATCCAAGGTCATTGGAATATTTTGTTTATGTGGGATAATGATTTTTCACCTATTTTAGTTTTCTGTGTAGTTGTTGCTGGTATGACTAAAAGTGCGCAGATTCCCTTCTCTAGTTGGCTCCCAGCTGCGATAGCTGCTCCTACTCCTGTTTCTGCTTTAGTTCATTCTTCGACTCTTGTAACAGCGGGAGTGTTTTTACTGATTCGATTTTTCCCTTTTTTAAATATATTTAGAAGCTTTAAAATTGGTCTTTTGTTTGTGTCAGTGTTGACTCTGTTGATGGCTGGAATTGGGGCTAATTATGAGTATGATTTAAAAAAGGTTATTGCTCTTTCTACTTTGAGTCAATTAGGAGTGATAATAATGAGTCTTGGCCTAGGGATACCTTATTTGGCTTTATTCCACTTATACACGCATGCTTTATTTAAGGCTATGTTATTTTTATGTGCTGGTGCTATTATTCACAATAATAGTAATTCCCAGGATCTTCGTCAGCTAGGAAATTTGTGGTGTCAGATACCTTTGACAGTGTCTTGTTTGAATGTAGCCAATTTAGCTTTGTGTGGGTCCCCTTTTATGAGTGGATTTTACTCTAAAGATTTAATCTTAGAGACTAGATTATATAGGCCTTGTAATTTTCTGATACTGATTCTAATTTTTTTGGCTACGGGCATGACTGCTGCTTATAGGATTCGTTTGTCAATTTATGCTTTGTGGGGGCAGTCGAATCATTTACCATTTCATAGTAACTTTGATGAAGATGTTAAAGTTACTTGGCCTGTAATAATATTAAGAGTTATTACTATTTTTGTTGGTAGAGTGTTGCAAAGTATTGTTTTGGAATTTGAGAGTGTTATAGTGTTACCAGTCTTCTATAAACTATTAACGCTCTTTGTTACATTGGTTGGTGGATGGTTAGCCGTAGTAGTGTGGCAATCTCCAACACTGGTGGGACAAGGGAGTGGCTTAGCTGCTAGATTTTATTCTATAATGTGGTTTTTAGCCCCCTTGTCTACTCAGCCCATGATTTCATTTCCTTTGAAGTTAGGAAATAATTTTTTTAAGTCACTTGATCAAGGATGATTAGAAGTTTTTGGGGGTCAGGGGGTGTTTACTGCGGCTAAGTCATTAAGAGGAATAAATCAGGTATTTCAAGGGAAGTTAATTAGGTCATTTATTATAATAATAGTGTCGTCCGGGGTATTAATTTTACTCATAATAGTTTTTAATTAAGTAAATTAAGGGCTCTGTTTACTAATCTATAAAGCAGTAACTCTGGTAGCTTAAGTAAAGAGCATAGCGTTGAAGGTGCTAAGGTGGGTGAGGCTTAGCCCCCGGGGTATTTATGCAAATAATTACGTGTAGAGTTATTAGTATCTACCTAGGGTGATCATCTGAGTAAAGGGTTACTAGGAGGGAGAAGATATAGGCTTGAATTAGTGCGACTCCAATTTCAAATATAAAGTAGAATGTTTGAACAAAAATTAAAGTTGCTACGGCTAATGTAGGGTAAATAAAAATTCCCGATCTTAAATATGTGCCGACTAGCCCGAGGACAATGTGACCTGCTCTCATATTGGCAACTAGGCGAATTGATAAAGTAATAGGTCGAACACAGAGTCTGACAGTTTCAACTAAGACTAGGAAAGGGTTTAGTACTGCTGGGGCTCCTCCTGGAAGGAGACTTGCAGCGGCTGAGGATGGGTTGTGAATGGCCCCAGAAATAATAAGAGATAGCCATAATGGAAGTCCTAATGAAAACCTAATGGCAAGGTGACTTGTTACGCTAAATACATAAGGAATTAGACCTATTAAATTTAGAAGGATTAGCAAAAGGAATAGTCTTGAAACGACGTTAATAAATCCCCCCAGCTTGATACCGAATGAGCGTATGAGTTGGGATGTGATGATTGATTTAGGAGTATTTAGTAAGTAGTTCCACCGGGCAGGTCCGACCCAAAAATTTATATTAAATAACATGATCACTGTTAGTGTGCACAATCATATTAGAATGTAAAATGATATAAAAACAAAATTATGGTCGTCGAATGAGGAGAAAATGTCTACTAGCATTCTTTAATCTATTGGGATTTCATGATTTAGGTTATTAATAGGGAGTTTTAATAAATAAGTTTTACTATGGGGAATTAAGGGCATACCTATCAAGATCAGGTTTTTTGGGGAGCGCGTTTATGAGGGGAGGCAGAGAGAGATGAAAGTTTGTATTCAGTCTTGAAAGATCATCAAATTAAAGTTGATCTTAGTGCAATAATAAGTCAAAATAGAGAAAAAAGAAATAGTCAGTTTACGGGTGCTAACTGAGGCATGCGAAGAATACTACTGTCTGGGCAGTAACTCAGGCTTGACAAGCATGTGTTATAAGTTTAACTAATTCTTCTTGAATGGGCAAAATAAATTTAGTAGAGTAGTACTAATGGTGGGGGAGGAATTAGGTGAGTATGCGAGATTGAGTAGAATTACACTGGTAAGTTATTAATTATTTCTACCTACTGCAATAATTCATTTTGCAAAGTCTTCAATTTCTACTGCTTCTAGAACAATAGGTATAAATGAGTGATTCGCTCCGCAGATTTCAGAACATTGGCCATAAAAAATTCCTGGGTGTTTAACAAAAAAACTTAGTTGGTTAAGGCGTCCTGGAACTGCATCAGCTTTTACCCCTAGAGCAGGTACGGTTCATGAATGGATGACGTCAGCTGATGTTACTAATACGCGGATATTAGCATTTACGGGTACTACTGCGCGATGATCTACCTCTAATAGCCGGAATTGACCAGCTTCTAATTCGTTTGTTGGGATTATGTAAGAATCGAATTCGATATCTATAAAGTCTGAGTACTCGTATCTTCAGTATCATTGGTGACCAATTCTTTTAATTGTGAGTGCGCATGAGCCTACTTCGTCTAGCAAATAAAGAAGGCGTAGGGAAGGGAGGGCTAAGAAGACTAATACTAAAGCCGGTAGAATGGTTCAAATTGTTTCGATTTCTTGTCCGTCTAACATGTAGCGGAAAGTGAAGGTGTTAGTTATGAGAGAAATAGAGATATATGCTACTAGTCTGATAATTAATGTAAGTACTAGTATTGCGTGGTCATGGAAGTAAATAAGTTGTTCTATTAAAGGAGAAGCTGCATCCTGAAATCCTAATTGTCCTCATAGGGCCATAATAAAATACACAGGTAATATATCTATTAAGAAAAATGTAGGAAGGTTTCTATGCTACTACTAATGCTCCTCTTTCACTAGGGTTATGAAAATCTGCTGGGAGGAGGTCATCTCACTCTAATGCAGATCTTATGTGAAGAGCCGTGGCAACACTTCGCTGAGATACAAATGCCTCTCATACGATAAACATAAAATAGAGGACAGCGGCAAATGATACTATTGATCCAAAAGAAGAGACTACGTTTCATTTTGTGTAGGAGTCTGGATAATCTGAGTATCGGCGGGGTATTCCACTAAGGCCTAGGAAGTGTTGTGGGAAAAAGGTTACGTTCACTCCAATGAATATTACAAAAAAATGAGCTTTTGTTCATCGGGAGTGAAGTGTTAGACCTGTGATTAAAGGAAACCAGTAGTTAAATGCAGCAAATAGAGCAAATACTGCTCCCATAGATAGTACGTAGTGAAAGTGGGCTACAACGTAGTATGTATCGTGCAGTATAATATCTAAAGATGCATTAGATAAGACAATTCCTGTAAGCCCACCTACCGTGAATAGGAAAATGAATCCTAGTGCCCATAACATAGGGGTTTGATATTGAATTCGAGCTCCGTGAATTGTAGCTAGTCAACTGAAGATTTTAATCCCAGTAGGTACCGCAATGATTATGGTAGCAGCAGTGAAATAAGCACGAGTATCTACGTCTATTCCTACGGTAAATATGTGGTGAGCTCATACAATAAATCCAAGTACGCCAATGGCTAATATTGCATAAATTATTCCGAGTCTCCCAAAAGTTTCTTTTTTAGAGGAGTAGTGGGTCACTACATGAGAAATTATCCCAAATCCAGGTAAAATTAAAATATACACTTCGGGATGGCCGAAGAATCAGAATAGGTGCTGGTAGAGGATAGGATCCCCACCTCCTGCTGGGTCAAAAAAGGATGTATTAAAATTTCGATCAGTTAGTAATATGGTAATAGCACCGGCTAAAACTGGCAACGATAGAAGAAGTAGAATAGCTGTAATTTTAACTGATCATACAAATAAAGGAAGACGTTCAAACTTCATGCCCTGTCATCGTATATTGATTACTGTTGTAATGAAGTTTGCAGCACCTAAAATTGAGGACACTCCGGCCAGGTGAAGAGAGAAAATAGCTAGGTCAACGGAGGCACCAGCGTGGGCCAGATTTCTTGACAAGGGAGGGTAGACCGTTCATCCTGTCCCCACTCCTCTTTCAACTGCTGAGGAGGCTAAAAGAAGGGTCAAAGAGGGAGGAAGCAGCCAGAAACTTATATTATTTAGTCGGGGGAATGCTATGTCTGGGGCACCTAGTATTAGTGGGATTAATCAGTTACCAAATCCACCAATTATTAAAGGTATAACTAAGAAGAAAATTATCACAAATGCATGGGCGGTTACAATAACATTGTAGAGTTGATCGTCTCCTAATAGAGCTCCAGGTTGACCTAATTCAGCTCGAATTAATAGTCTGAGGGCAGTTCCTACTAGACCTGATCAGATTCCAAAAATAAGGTATAATGTACCAATATCTTTATGGTTTGTGGAAAATAGTCATCGCATAAGTAAAATTAGTGATAGGAGGAAGAGTAATTTGTAGGTGTTAGATGAAATCGAAAATTGATAGCCTGAATATAATTAAAGTTCCTCCCACTAGGTTTAGTATAAAAATCATATTTATTATAGGGGAAAAATTATGTATGAATGTTTTTGAGTTTGGAGAGTAGGCAGCGGCTACGAGGGGTGAGGTATATTTGTTAAGGGTGAGTTTGGATCTTGAGAATAGTGTGATAGAGAATAGAAGCCTCAGGTAGTAGAATAGTCTAATTAATGAGCCCGTTAAAAGAGGTGTAATTACTAAGTAGGAGCTTGTTATACATGAGGATCAGATTGCTAGTCATTTCCCCAAAAAACCAAGGAGTGGGGGCATTCCTCCTAAGGACAGAAGTATTAAGATTAAAGAAATTTCGTTTATTTTGGGAAATTCTGTTTTTATAGTTCTTGTTTGTGAGAAGAAGGATTTTTCTGCATTTCATAGGGCTATAAAGACGGAGATAGATACGGTGAAGTAAATAATAAAATAGGTTTTTAGGGCGCTTCTTCTTAACACAGAACATATAATTATCCAACCAATGTGACCAATTGAGGAGTATGCCAGAAGGGCTCGAATTTGAGTTTGGTTTATTCCGCCGATGCCTCCAATTAATCTAGATATTCCCGCCGATACTAGTAAAAACATTGTTCAGTGGTTATTAAAATAGGTTCAATTTCTGGAGATTGCTGCTAATAGGAATAAGGGGGCTAATTTTTGTCATGTTGTTAAAAGGAGGCACCTTAACCAAGAAATACCTGCTATTACTCTCGGAAGCCAAAAATGAAATGGGAATCTTCCTAATTTCAGTATTAACCCAAACAGTAAAACAGTTACTCCTAGGTGTAATTTTATTGATGGGGCTGTGTCCCAAGTAAGGGATAGGTTGAAGGCTAAAAGGCTTCCTGCTATAATTATTCCGGATCCAAGGGCTTGTATAATAAAATATTTTATTCCGGATTCTGTTTCTTGCGTGACTCCTCGGTAAATTAAAATTGGAATAAAACCTATTAAATTAATTTCTAGTCCTATTCAGATTCTAAGCCAATGAAGGGAAGAGAGAGATAATATTCTTCCAAAAATAAGGATAAAAATAAATAGAAACCTGTAAGGTTTAAATGAAAACATAGTAAGAAAGAGGACGGAATTGAGCCGCCCAAAACAGAGTTAGCAGCCCTATTTTATTGCCTTTTCTTTCTCTTTTAGAAAGGGCGGTTAAAAAGGTTAAGACATCCAATCTAGGGATCCTTCGTTTCATTCATGAAATAGTCCTAAGGTGAGAATAAATAAAAATGAAATTAATCTAAAAAATAAAAATGTGTCTATCCTGCTTGATATTTTGATTACTGGGGGAAATAGCAGAACAATTTCTACATCAAAAATTAGAAAAATTACAGCTAAAAGGAAAAATCGGAGAGAGAATGGGAGACGAGCTGATCCTATTGGGTCGAAGCCGCATTCGAACGGAGACCTCTTCTCCCGATCAATGGTAGCGCGTTTAGCTAAAGTTCATGCGATAAATATAATAATAATTGAAATAATAATTGCAATTAATGAAGAAATAAGGTAGCCTAGCATTATAGGTGAAGAAGAGACATGCTCTTATGTTCTGCACCATCATCGCATTCCGTTTTATCCGGCACATCACCCGGCTGAATGGGTAGTCTTATTTGCTACAGCTTCCTAATTAACAGCTAGGCGCCCAAATTGGCTTCCATCCATTCCTTAACAGAGGAGGACTTGCACCGCCAAATGGTGGGCCGAAACCACATGTAAATTTCTCACTTTCTGTTTGTGGCGTTGGAAGCGGTACGCTTCATTTTCTGAATGCAAATCAGGTCTTTTAAAAGTTAAAGTACAACGGCAGGGATATAAATATATCGTGGTTAGATTAAAAGTCTAATGCTTGATTCTCGGCCACCTAAAACGATTAATATCTGTGCTTAAGTTTTAATAAATTTTATTAGCACCCTCATCAGTAAATGGATAAATACAGAAAAAGTCAGACTACATCAACAAAGTGTCAATATCACGCAGCGGCTTCAAACCCGAAGTGGTGAGCTGTCGAGAAGTGGTTACTAATTACTCGGGCTAAGCAAATTGCTAGGAAAGTAGTTCCAATAAGTACATGGAGTCCGTGAAATCCTGTAGCTACGAAGAATGTTGAACCGTAGGCTCCGTCGGCAATGGTGAATGGGGCTTCATAGTACTCGCCTGCTTGTAGGATAGTGAAATAGACTCCTAGAATAACGGTTCCGGTTAGGCCCTGAATTCCTCCTGATTTATCTCCTTCTATTAGAGCGTGGTGTGCTCATGTTACAGTTACACCGGATGCTAGTAATACAGCTGTGTTAAGTAATGGAACTTGGAAAGGGTTAAGAGGATCTACTCCTGTGGGAGGTCAGCATCTACCAAGTTCCGGGGTAGGGGCAAGACTTCTGTGGAAATAGGCTCAAAAGAATGCAAAGAAAAAACAGACTTCTGATGTAATAAATAAAATTATTCCTCAGCGAAGTCCGGAGGATACTTTTTCTGTGTGAAATCCTTGGAAAGTGGCTTCCCGTGTTACATCTCGTCATCATTGAATTATTGTTAGGATAATTAATAAGAATCCTAGTAATGAGACGGAATAAAAGTAGCCGTGGAATCATCCTGCCGATCCGGCTGTTAAAAAAAGAGCCCCCATAGAGCCAGTTAATGGCCAGGGCCTAAATTCGACTAAATGAAACGGAGTTCGGAT